TTTCAAAAGTAAATCCAATTCTATTGTTTAGATTAAGAAAAGTATATAAATCAACCGAACTTAAAGATGAAAAAGATTTTATGACAAGCAATCCAATAATTAATGAATCCTTTAGTCAAATCGCACCGTCGAGTCGGACAAATTCTCCGTTGATAGAAAAAAAAACGAAGGATCTCGCTGATAAAACAAGTAAAATTCGAAATAAAATAGAAAGAATCTCAAAAGAAAAAAAAAAAGTAACTACAAGAATAAATAATCTTAGTCCTAAGAAAACAAATTATAATGCTAAAAGATTGGAAAAATGGAAAATATTAAAAAGAAGAAATGTTCGATTAATCTGTAAATTACCCTCCTTTTTAAAAATTTTCATTGAAAAAACCTACACAGATACATTTTTATCTATCATTAATATTCCCAGAATAAATACAGAATTTTTTCTTAAATTAACAAAAAAAACTGTTGATAAATCGATTTACAATAATGAAAGAAAACAAACAAAAATAAATACAAAAAAGAAAACTCCAATCGCGTTTATTTTGGCTATAAAAAAGCCACTTGACAAGATTAGTAATATTAAAATTAAAGAAAATTCACATATTTTTTATGACTTATCCTACATGTCACAAGCCTATGTATTTTACAAATTATCACAACTAAAAATAAGTAACTCGCTAAGACCTGCTGTTCAATATCAAAGAATACCCCCCTTTATTAAGCCTAAAATAAAGGATTCTTTTGAAAGAGAAAGGATGGTTAATTCTAAATTAGCAAATAAGAAATTTCCGGGCTATGAAATGAATCAATGGAAAAACTGGTTAAAAGGGCATTTTCAATACCATTTATCTCAGATCAGATGGTCTAGATTAATGCCAGAAAAACGGCGAACTAGAGTTGGCCAGCGCTGTATAGCTAAAAAGGAAAATTTAAGCAAGTGGGATTCATACGAAAAAAACCTATTAGTTGGTTCCAAAAAACAATCCGAAGTGGATTTATTATCTAATGAAAAAGACAATTTTCGAAAATACTATAGATATAATCTTTTATCATATAAATTTCTTAATTATGAAAATAAAACGGAATGCTTTTTTTATAGACCTCCCTTTGAAGGAAATAAGAACCAAGAAATTTATTATACTTATAACAGGGCCAAAAAAGCCCTTTTTGATATACGGAGAAACATCCCTATTCCAAATGATCTAGGACAGGTTGATATTCCGTATATGGAAAAGCCAACTAATAGAAAATATTTTGATTGGAAATATTTCGATTTTTATCTTAGACAAAAAGTAGATATTGAGGCCTGGATCATAATTGATACCAATAGGTATCAAAATGATCAAATTCATACTAAAAACTCTCAAATAATTTATAAAAAAGATCTTTTTTATCTTATGATTCCAGAAACAAATTCACTAAACTCTCACAAGGGGTTTTTTGGTTGGATGGGAATGAATGAAAAAATGCTAAAGCGCCCTATACCGAATCTGGAATTTTGGCTATTCCCAGAATTTGTGTTACTTTATAAGGCATATAAAATGAAACCTTGGTTTATACCAAGTAAATTGCTTCTTTTAAGCTTAAATAATAATAATAGTAGTAAAAATAAAAAGATCAATTTCTTGATAGCATCGAATAAAAAGTACCGAAATGAAGAACAAAAAGATATTGAAGAAAATTATGCAAGCTCGGACATGCAAAAGGTGGAAAATAAAAAACAATACAAAAGAAATACAGAAGCAGAACTAGATTTCTTCCTGAAACGTTATTTGCTTTTTCAATTGAGATGGGGCGCAACTTTGAATCAAAGAATGATCGATAATAGCAAGGTCTACTGTCTCCTGCTTAGACTGATAGATCCAAGAAAAATTACTATATCCTCCATTCAAAAAAAAGAACTGAGTTTGGATATAATGTTGATTCAAAGGAATTTAACTCTCTCAGAATTGATGAAGAAAGGAGTATTAATTGTAGAACCACTTCGTTTGTCTGGCAAAAAAGATGGACAATTTATTATGTACCAAACTATAGGTATTTCGTTGCTTCATAAGAGTAAGTATCAAATTAATCAAAAATATCAAGAGCAAAGATATGTTTCTAAGAAAAATTTTGATGAAACTATTTTATCACGAATAAGCGAAAATAGAAACAAAAATAATTTTGGTTTACTTGTTCCGGAAAATATTTTATCGTTTAAACGTCGTAGAAAAGTAAGAATTCTAATTTGTTTCAGTTCAAAGAATAGAAATTTTATAGAGAGAAATCCATTATTTTGGAATGAAAAGAACGTAGCAAACAGCAGCCGAGTTTCACCTAACAATAACCATCTTGATAGAGAAAAAAATAAATTAATGAAATTAAAACTCTTTCTTTGGCCTAATTATCGATTAGAAGATTTAGCTTGTATGAATCGTTATTGTTTTAATACCAATAATGGCAGCCGTTTCAATATGTTAAGAATATATCTGTATCCGCGATTGAAATTCTGTGAATAATAAACTTTTTCTGTATATCCTAAATCCTAATATCCTATTTAATTTATATATACCCTATATATAATTATAGGGTATATCAAATTAATATACGGATTACGTCCTTTTCTTGTCTCACATCTCATTCTAGTATCCAATATGAAATGACTATGAATAATAGATCTCGAAATTAATTATGAATTAACAGAAGTTTCTTAATTTGAGGTCTTCGATGCGAAAATGCACCCATCATTTTATATTTCTATATAAATCAAATTTGAAATTTGATTGAATTCATAAAATTAGGAGTTATTTGGATTAAATTATTGTATATACCACATAGAAATTAATAGCATTATTATTACTGATCAGTAAAATCCATATTTGTACAAGGAAAAAGGAGAATTTTTTTATGGTAAAAAGTTCAGTCATTTCAATTATTGCTCAAAAAGAAAACGAAGAAAATAGAGGGTCTGTTGAATTTCAAATATTAAGTTTCACCGCTAAGATAAGGAGGCTTACTTCACATTTGGAATTGCACAAAAAAGACTTTTCATCTCAGAGAGGTTTGCGCAAAATTTTGGGAAAACGTCAACGACTACTAGCCTATTTGTCAAAAAGAAGTAGAGGGCGCTATAAAGAATTAATTAATGAGTTGGCTATTCGAGAAATAAAAACCCGTTAATTTGAAGCATGGTACCATTTGATGAGTTTAGTCGTTTAAATTTTAATGAACTTCTTTTTACTTTCAGAAATGCATGGAAGACTGACTCGGGAAATACTTATGATTTCACCAATTACAAGAAACGACCTCATGATAGTGAATATGGGGCCTCACCACCCATCAATGCATGGTGTTCTTCGACTGATCGTTACTCTCGATGGTGAAGATGTTATTGACTGTGAACCTATATTGGGTTATTTACATAGAGGAATGGAGAAAATTGCGGAAAATAGAACAATTATACAATATTTGCCTTATGTAACACGTTGGGATTATTTAGCTACCATGTTTACAGAAGCAATAACCGTAAATGGACCTGAACGGCTAGGAAATATTCAAGTACCAAAAAGGGCTAGCTATATTAGAGCTATTATGCTGGAGTTGAGTCGTATTGCTTCCCATTTGTTATGGCTTGGCCCTTTTATGGCAGATATTGGGGCACAGACCCCCTTTTTCTATATTTTTCGAGAACGAGAATTGATATATGACCTATTTGAAGCTGCTACCGGTATGCGTATGATGCATAATTTTTTTCGTATCGGAGGGGTCGCTGCTGATTTACCTTATGGCTGGATAGATAAATGTTTGGATTTTTGCGATTATTTTTTAACTGGAGTTGCTCAATATCAAAAGCTTATTACACGAAATCCTATTTTTTTAGAACGAGTTGAAGGCGTAGGTATTATTGGCGGAGAAGAAGCACTAAATTGGGGTTTATCGGGGCCCATGCTACGGGCTTCCGGAATACAATGGGATCTTCGTAAAGTTGATCGTTATGAGTGTTATGCCGAATTTGATTGGGAACTTAAATGGCAACAAGAAGGGGATTCATTAGCTCGTTATTTAGTACGAATAAGTGAAATGACAGAATCCATAAAAATAATCCAACAAGCCTTGGAAGGAATTCCGGGGGGGCCCTATGAAAATTTAGAAAGCCGGCGCTTTGATAGAATAAAAGACCCCGAATGGAATGATTTTGAATATCGATTTATTAGTAAAAAGCCTTCTCCCGCCTTTGAATTGTCCAAGCAAGAACTTTATGTAAGAGTCGAAGCACCAAAAGGAGAATTGGCAATTTTTCTGATCGGAGATCAGAGTGTTTTTCCTTGGAGATGGAAAATCCGACCGCCGGGGTTTATCAACTTGCAAATTCTTCCGCAGTTAGTTAAAAGAATGAAATTGGCTGATATTATGACGATACTGGGTAGTATAGATATCATTATGGGAGAAGTTGATCGTTGAAATGATAATTGATATAACAGAAATAGAAGCTATCCATTCTTTTTCCAGATTGGAATCCTTAAAAGAAGCTTATGGAATCATATGGATGCTTGTCCCTATTTTAATTCTTGTATTAGGAATCGTACTGAGTGTTCTAGTAATTGTTTGGTTAGAAAGAGAAATATCTGCAGGGATACAGCAACGTATTGGACCCGAATACGCGGGACCTTTGGGAATTCTTCAAGCTTTAGCCGATGGTACAAAACTACTTTTCAAAGAAAATCTTCTTCCATCTAGAGGAGATACTTATTTATTCAGTATTGGTCCGTCCATAGCAGTCATATCCATTTTACTAAGTTATTCAATAATTCCTTTTAGCTCTCGTTTTATTCTGGCTGATCTTAGTATTGGTGTTTTTTTATGGATCGCCGTTTCAAGCCTTGCTCCGGTTGGATTGCTTATGTCAGGATACGGATCAAATAATAAATATTCCTTTTTAGGTGGATTAAGGGCTGCTGCTCAATCTATTAGTTATGAAATACCATTAACTCTATGTGTATTATCAATATCTCTACGTGTGATTCGGTGAAACATAAAAATTCCCCCGTTTCTTTTCTTTATAACAAGAAAGTCAAATGATTTGAATATTTATTTTTTTATTCATCATTGAGTTGATGAATTAAACCAGATAGTTATATGGGTGAAATAAAACGGCTTACAAATTTGCTGTTAAAAGAATGAAATCTCATTTCCTATGTACAAGAATTAAGCGAAAGTAAACATAAGCAGTCAAGGCTGTTTACCCCAAGATTGGTTGATTAATTATCATGACTTGAAGCGGGTTTAAGAGATCAATTGTACGGGTTTTCTATACTATAGATGTATTATCCTAATGAAAGATTCAAAAAAAAAAAAGAAAAGAGTGGATGGTTAGGAAGACCAAGATACATAAAGGATTTGTAATGGAGATTCTAAAAACTATCCAATAGGATATTTTTTTTTATAGAAAAAGAATTCGAATTGGGGCTTTAAGTTGGTAGAAATTCTTAAGAAGTACTCCCCACGATTTCGACCCAGAGTATGTTCCTGTCCACCGATTAAGTAAATAACTATCAAAACGAAGAAATCTTTTACTTTTGATAATGGGAATAATGCTTCTTTTTTGAGAAAGGAGAATAGGAAGAAAAAAATTCTTGTTATGGAATGCCTAAATTATTTTGCGTAATCGAAAATGAGAAGTTGAAATATCAAATATTTATGCGATATTCTTCTAAAAAGTCTTTTTTTTTATTCAAGGCTAAAGTTTTTAATCAATAAAGAAAAATGAAAATTCTTAAAATATGAGATCAATTCAGAAGCACTTTTTATTATAATTATAAATCTAGCAGACAGAATTCCATTAGTCTAATTCTAGGCCTTAGGATAAGAGTTTTATTCTCTATAGAATAGATCCTACAAACACATCAACGCATCAAGATAAATAGTGTTGAAGCGTTATTAGATTTATTTGTGACCTATGAGGAGCCGTATGAGGCGAAAATCTCATGTACGGTTCTGTAATAGCGATGAAAGCAGTGATGTTATTGTCGACTATGATTATCTAACAGTTTAAGTACAGTTGATATAGTTGAAACACAATCCAAATATGGGTTTTTGGGGTGGAATTTGTGGCGTCAACCTATAGGGTTTATCATTTTTCTAATTTCTTCTCTAGCCGAGTGTGAGAGATTACCTTTTGATTTACCAGAAGCAGAAGAAGAATTAATAGCTGGTTATCAAACCGAATATTCGGGTATAAAATTTGGCTTATTTTATATTGCTTCATATTTAAATCTATTAATTTCTTCATTATTTGTAACAGTTCTTTACTTAGGGGGGTGGAATCTTTCTATTCCAAACCTTTTTTGTACTGAGTTATTTGACATAAATAAAAGAGGGAAGGTTTTTGGAGCAATAGTAGGTATCTTTATTACACTGACTAAAACTTATTTGTTCTTATTCGTTTCTATTGCAACAAGATGGACTTTACCAAGGCTGAGAATGGACCAACTATTAAATCTTGGATGGAAATTTCTTTTACCTATTTCTTTAGGTAATCTATTATTAACGACTTCGTTCCAACTTCTTTCACTGTAAAGGGATAGAATATTCTTTATAACTTGTCTCAAACAAGAGAAAGAAATGAGTAAAATTATTTATAGATATTCCGACATGTTCCCTATGCTAACTCGGTTCTTGAGCTCTGGCCAACAAACAACACGAGCTGCCAGGTATATTGGTCAAGGTTTCGTAATTACCTTGTCCCACGCGAATCGTTTACCTATAACTATTCAATACCCCTATGAAAAGTTGATTACATCAGAACGTTTCCGAGGCCGAATCCACTTTGAGTTTGATAAATGCATTGCTTGTGAAGTATGTGTTCGTGTATGTCCTATAGACCTACCCGTTGTAGATTGGAAATTACAAACGGATATTCGAAAGAAACGATTACTTAATTACAGTATTGATTTTGGAATTTGTATATTTTGTGGTAATTGTGTTGAGTATTGTCCAACAAATTGTTTATCAATGTCCGAAGAATATGAGCTTTCTACTTATAATCGTCATGAATTGAATTATAATCAAATTGCTTTAGGCCGGTTACCGGTATCAATAATGGAAGATTTCACAATTCGAACAATTTCTTCGAATTTACCTTAACCCAACAATATATAAAACTCTCGATTCACAAAACATTTACAAATAAAAAAAAAAGATAACTTCTTTTTTCCTGGTCAGGTCAACAAAGACATGAAATTTTTCGATTTTTTTTATAAAATTAAATGGATTTACCCGGACCAATACATGATTTTCTTTTAGTCTTTCTAGGATCGGGTCTTATATTAGGAAGTCTCGCAGTAATATTATTTCCAAATCCAATTTATTCGGCCTTTTCACTGGGATTGGTTCTTTTTTGTATATCCTTATTCTATATTCTATCGAACTCTTATTTTGTAGCTGCTGCGCAGCTCCTTATTTATGTAGGAGCTATAAATGTTTTAATAATTTTTGCTGTGATGTTTATGAATGGTTCAGAATATTACAATGATTTTCATCTTTGGACGGTTGGGGATGGAATTACTTCAATGATTTGTACAAGTCTTTTTATTTCACTAATTACTACTATTTTGAATACGACCTGGTATGGGATCAGTTGGACTACAAAATCAAATCAGATTTTAGAACAAGATTTAATAAGTAATAGTCAACAAATTGGAATTCATTTAGCAACGGATTTTTTTCTTCCATTTGAACTCATTTCAATAATCCTTTTAGTCGCCTTAATAGGTGCTATTTCTATAGCTCGTCAATAATAAATCTTTAAAACAAGTAATTTAATTCAAATAAAATTAACTAACACAAAAGATATAATCCGTTAATTTGAATTACTGTTTCTGTTTAAAAAATGGAATAGAAAGGCTTTACTTTGTATATCGATCTATTACCAATCTATTTCCTTGTTTCATATTTGTTAGAATCGAATCTATTAAATTATTATTATTGTTCAGATTAAAACTTAAAACGAATCAAAATTGATCTTGATAGGGAGTTTATTAATGATGATCGAGCATATACTTGTTTTGAGTGCCTATTTTTTTTCTATTGGTATCTATGGGTTGATTACAAGTCGAAATATGGTTAGAGCCCTTATGTGTCTTGAACTTCTATTAAATTCAGTTAATATAAATTTTGTAACATTTTCTGATATTTGTGATAATCGTCAATTAAGAGGAGATATTTTTTCCATTTTTATTATAACTATTGCAGCCGCTGAAGCCGCTATTGGACCAGCTATTGTTTCATCAATTTATCGTAACAGAAAATCAACTCGTATTAATCAATCAAACTTGTTGAATAAATAGTATTCATTATTGTATCAGTGCAAATTATAAATAAGTTCAAATTCATAGGTTTAAGACAGGTAAGGCAAGGTCGGGGTTGCAAAAACACAGGAAATCGAAGTATTTTGGTCCTTTTTCATAAAGAAGTTAGGAAGTAAATTAATTATGATCACTCATTGATTCGTCCAGTATCTAACTATAGGATTCATTTATAAGTTAGTTTATTAGACCGAAAATTTATGACGTTCAAAATGTATAGACCCAATGTCACATTCAGTAAAGATTTATGATACATGTATAGGATGTACCCAGTGTGTCCGGGCGTGCCCCACCGATGTATTAGAAATGATACCTTGGGATGGATGTAAAGCTAAACAAATTGCTTCTGCCCCAAGAACCGAAGACTGCGTTGGTTGTAAGAGGTGTGAATCTGCGTGTCCGACGGATTTTTTGAGTGTTCGGGTTTATTTATGGAATGAAACAACTCGCAGTATGGGTCTAGCTTATTGATACATTCCATAAAACTCTACTTGAACCCATTTTATTTTTTTTTTACCGACAAAACTCGTGCTCAATTTAATTTAATTTGATTTTGGGCACGGGTTTTTCTGGCCCAAGCGTATCTTGTCTTTACCACGAACCATTTTCCTTGTTTAACAATAATTGCAGTTTTGCCAATATTTGCAGGTTGCTTAATTTTTTTTCTTCCACATAGGGGAAATAGAGTAATCCGGTGGTATACTCTATGTATGTGTATCTTAGAGCTTCTTCTAACTACTTATGTATTCTGCTATCATTTTCAATCAGATGATTCATTAATCCAACTAATGGAGGATTATAAATGGATCCTTTTTTTGGATTTTCATTGGAGATTAGGAATAGATGGACTCTCTATAGGACCCATTTTACTAACGGGATTCATCACTACTTTAGCTACTTTAGCGGCTTGGCCGGTTACTCGAGATTCTCGATTATTTCATTTCCTAATGTTAGCAATGTACAGTGGACAAATAGGCTTATTTTCTTCTCGAGATCTTTTACTTTTTTTTCTCATGTGGGAGTTAGAATTAATTCCCGTTTATCTACTTGTATCCGTGTGGGGAGGAAAAAAACGTCTGTATTCGGCTACAAAATTTATTTTGTACACGGCAGGAGGTTCTATTTTTCTTTTAATGGGAGTTCTGGGTATTAGTTTATATAGTTCTACTGCACCAACATTAAATTTTGAAATATTGGCTAATAAGTCCTATCCTGTGGCCTTGGAAATATTATTTTATATTGGGTTTTTTCTTGCTTTTGCTGTCAAATTACCAACCATACCCCTACATACATGGTTACCAGATACCCACGGAGAAGCGCATTATAGTACTTGTATGCTTCTAGCCGGAATCTTATTAAAAATGGGAGCGTATGGATTAATTCGGATCAATATGGAATTATTTCCTCATGCTCATTCTCTCTTTTCTCCTTGGTTGATACTAGTGGGTACAATGCAAATAATTTATGCAGCTTCAACATCTCTTGGTCAACGGAATTTAAAAAAAAGAATAGCCTATTCCTCTGTATCTCATATGGGTTTCATAATTATAGGAATTGGTTCTATCACGGATATGGGGCTCAATGGAACCCTTTTACAAATAATCTCTCATGGATTTATCGGTGCTGCACTTTTTTTCTTGGTCGGAACAACTTATGATAGAATACGCCTTCTTTATCTTGACGAAATGGGTGGAATAGCTATCCCAATGCCAAAAATGTTCACGATGTTCAGTAGTTTTTCGATGGCCTCCCTCGCATTGCCGGGTATGGGTGGTTTTGTTGCCGAATTTATAGTATTTTTGGGATTAGTTACTAGTCCAAAATTCCTTTTAATGACAAAAATCCCAATTACTTTTGTAATGGCAATTGGAATGATATTAACCCCTATTTATTTATTATCTATGTTACGCCAGATGTTCTATGGATACAAGATATTTAATGGCCCAAACTCTTATTTTTTTGATTCTGGGCCGCGAGAGTTATTTCTGTCGATCTCTATTTTTTTACCCGTACTCGGTATTGGTATGTACCCGGATTTCGTCCTTTCACTATCAGTTGAAAAGGTTGAAGCTATCCTATCTAATTCTTTTTATAAATAGTTTTTTTGATAAAAAACGAAAAAACTATCTTATCATTTACAAAAGGGTTCATTTTATAATGACAAAAAGAATACTTTTTTTCTCTTGTGTTAAGTAAAAAATAAATTTGAACTAGCGAGAGCCTCGTGACTTTGATTCGCGGGACTTTCACTAGTTCATTTTATCTGATATGCGGTGTATGCTTTTCTATTCTTATTGGTTTCTATTATTAAGTGGTAAGAACACCCTTTTCAATTTAATTAGATGTTAATTTAAATGAACCATAACTATGTAACCCTATTCCTAATAGGTTTACTCCAAAATAACATATCCAAATTATAAGAAATCCAATAAAGGCTACAATTGCTGAATTTGTGCCCTTCAATTTTATATTTTTTATATTTGTTTGAATATGCAAATAAATTGCAAATATGATCCAAGTAATAAAGGCCCAAGTTTCTTTTGGGTCCCAACTCCAATAGGATCCCCATGCTTCGTTAGCCCATACTGCTCCAGAAAGGATTCCTGTCGTTAAAAAGAGAAATCCTAGACTAATAACCCGATAACTCCAATAATCCAATTGTTGAATCAATTGTGACTTATAATAATTTATTGGAGAAAAAAAAGAAGTTTTTTGTAAAACGTTTTTTCCTTTTCCTTGATGCACGTATTGGGCTTTACCAAGTAAAAATGACTTGTTTAAATTGAATAAACAATTATTCGTAGAAAAAAAGAGAATATTTTTTCTAACTGTAATGACTAGAAGTGATACTGATAATAATGATCCACATAAAAGGGACACATATCCTAATATCATCATACTTACGTGCATTATTAACCATTCAGACTGAAGGGCGGGTACTAATATTTTGGATTCGTGCATTTCAGTTAAAAGACCTGAGGTAGCAAAGCCCTGGGAAAAAAGAGCACTTGGACTAATTATTGTGTTTAGAATGTTTTTATTTTTTTTGAAATGTGGAACGATATAAATAAAGGAAAAACTCCATGAAAGGAAGATTAATGATTCATATAAATCACTTAGTGGAAAATGTTTTGAATAAATCCAACGAGAAATTAATAATCCTGTTATACATAAAAAGATCATTACCATGCCCTTTTCGGACGAATCATATAGTTTTACGATTTCATCAACAAAAAGGGTTATCAAATGGATTGTAATTAGAATTGAAACAGTAGAAAAAGAAATATGAGTTAATATATGCTCTAAAGTGGAAAATATCATAAAAAAAGTCCCTTAATTATAAAATCGAAATCGGAATTCATTATTATTCATTATAGGATCTATTTTATTTATTTTTTAGGAGATGGTATGCCGTGCCGCTACTCGGACTCGAACCGAGATGCTCTAGCACTGCTTCCTAAGAGCAGCGTGTCTACCAATTTCACCATAGCGGCTTGTCTTGACCCCATAATAACCTATGAATAAGAAATCGTCTAGATTTAAGAATTCAATTAGGTGCAATTTTTTATAGAAAAGATTCAAATCAATGAATAAAAATTTTTTCAAATATGTACTTGAAGGTTCATTTTTTAGTTTAGGGTTTTGGTTTTATTGTGGAGTTTAGACTCTTCTCGATTTGAGCTGTTCTAAAACCAGCGAGTCTAACTATGAATTAAGCCCTTTGAAAAAACTTATTTTTTTATTTACCCTTTTTATTTATTTGATTTAAAAAAGCGAAACAAAAAAATAAGTTTTATTAATGAACAAAAAAAGATTTTCGATTATTCAAAATTCACACATATTTATTCATAATATTTTCATTAAGTGTTTTACAGGAATTGATTGCGAGAGATATATCGCCTATAATATAAAGATTTATAGAAAAAAGTAAGAAAGTTGTACAAAAAATAAAATTTTATAGTACAAATAGGTTGATGGAAAAAAGAATACTCCCGCCTTGGAAAGAAAAAATATTCAAAATAGAGTATCTTGTGTTTTTTTTTTTTAACAAAAAAACACTTTGTTTTAATTCGGCCAAAGTAAACAGAAGAATTCCATTTCCTATGGATTAATTCACCGGGAAATGGAATTGGGGAATTTTATTTTTGAAACGGAAGGGTTCCATTTTTGAGTAAGGTCGGTTTAGATTGTTCTAAGTTTTTCCGCTTTATTTCTTAATAACTTATTTTTTTTTATTTGTTTGTTCCACAAAAAAACTTTTTGAAGTCCCGGTAGAAAGAGATTTCGCTAAAGAAAATGCTTTTAACGCCGACCAATAGCCTTTCCTTTTCCAAAAATTTTTACGAATACGCTTTTTTGATGCAGAAGTACGTTTTTTTGGAACTGCCATTTAAATAAAAATTAAGAGATTACTCATTGGTATAGCTGGATGTGAAAGACATCTATTGTTCAAAAAAACCTGCTCTTTTCTAGATAATTTTTTTCTAAAAGAATAAACTATGAACGATATGGTAAAATCGCATAAAATTTTTCTAAAAAAAAAAGAAGAATATTTTTAGTAATTTGTCAAAATTTTACTTTAATTTGAAAATTAAAAGGATATCAACGAGTAATCTTTGTCTTTCATATGATTTGACCGATTAGAACTTCTTTATTTGAATATTTGAAATATTTAGAAGAAATTTAGGAAGAGAAAGAATAAGTAAAAAGAAATAAAAATGAAAAAATTCTATATTTTTTAAGTATATTTTTATATTTAAGTTAGGTTAAGTTAGTGCATATTTTCACTTTTTTATTGACTCCTTTGAAAAGAAGTAAAATCCGATAAATCAGAAAGAATAAATTACGAATTTAAATTTTTTTATGCAACAAATATATCAATATGGGTGGATTTTACCTTTTGTTCCACTTCCAGTCCCTATGTTAATAGGAATGGGACTTCTTCTTTTTCCGACAGCAACAAAAAATCTTCGTCGTATGTGGGCTTTTACAAGTATTTTATTGTTAAGTATAGTCATGGTTTTTTCAACTAATTTATCTATTCAGCAAATAAACGGCAGTTCTATCCACCAATATGTATGGTCTTGGACACTTGATAATGATTTTTCTTTAGAATGGGGCTGTCTGGTGGATCCGCTTACTTCTATTATGTTAATGTTAATTACTACTGTTGGAATCATGGTTCTTATTTATAGTGATAATTATATGGCTCATGATCAAGGATACTTGAGATTTTTTGCTTATATGAGTTTTTTCAGTATTTCCATGTTGGGATTAGTTACTAGTTCAAATTTGATACAAATTTATTTTTTTTGGGAATTGGTTGGAATGTGTTCTTATCTATTAATAGGGTTTTGGTTTACGCGACCTTCTGCGGCAAATGCTTGCCAAAAAGCATTTGTAACTAATCGTGTGGGGGATTTGGGGTTATTATTAGGAATTTTAGGTTTTTATTGGATAACAGGTAGTTTTGAATTTCGGGATTTATTCGAAATCCTCAATAACTTGATTTATAATAATGAAGTTTATTTTTCCTTTGTTACTTTGTGTGCTGTTTTATTATTTGCCGGTGCGGTTGCTAAGTCTGCACAATTCCCCCTTCATGTGTGGTTACCCGATGCTATGGAAGGACCCACTCCCATTTCCGCTCTTATACACGCTGCTACTATGGTAGCAGCGGGGATTTTTCTTGTAGCTCGCCTTCTCCCTCTTTTTATGATTATACCCCATATAATGGATTTAATCGCGTTGATAGGCACAATTACACTATTATTAGGAGCTACTTTAGCTCTTGCTCAAAAAGACATTAAAAGGGGTTTAGCCTATTCGACAATGTCTCAATTGGGTTATATGATGTTAGCCCTAGGAATGGGGTTTTATCGAAGTGCTTTATTTCATTTAATTACTCATGCTTATTCCAAAGCATTATTGTTTTTAGGGTCTGGGTCCGTTATTCATTCAATGGAAACCCTTGTTGGCTATTCTCCGGATAAAAGTCAGAATATGGTTCTTATGGGCGGTTTAACAAAACATGTACCGATTACCAAAACTTCTTTTTTATTAGGTACACTTTCTCTTTGTGGTATTCCGCCTCTTGCTTGTTTTTGGTCAAAAGATGAAATTCTTAATGATAGTTGGTTGTATTCGCCAATTTTCGCAATAATGGCTTGGGGCACCGCGGGATTAACCGCATTTTATATGTTTCGCATTTATTTGCTTACTTTTGAAGGCCATTTAAACATTCATTTTAAAAATTACAGCGGAAATCAAAATGCTTCTTTCTATTCCATCTCTCTATGGGGTAAGAGGTATTCAAAAAGAATTAACAAGAATTTTAGTTTATTAAGAATGAATAATAATGAAAGTTCTTCTTTTTTTTCGAAAAAGACATATCGAAGTCATCAGAATGGAAGAAAAGGGAGAGGGGGGGGGCCTTTTATTAATATTCTTCGTTTTGATAAAAAAAAGGCCTTTTTTTATCCTTATGAGTCGGATAATACAATGTTATTTCCTTTACTTCTATTAGTCCTATTTACTTTTTTTGTTGGATCTATAGGACTTCCTTTTAGAACAGATTTGGATATATTAACCAAATGGTTAGAACCCCCTATTCACTTTTTACATGAAAAATCAAAAGATTCGATAAATTGGTATGAATTTTTTA